GTTAATTAAATTAACCTGACTACTTCACACTACCAAACCAACCCAAATTCAATTAAGCTGATTAAGTTTATATAAATTTAATATATATATATATATATATGTATATACATACACACATATATTAATACCTACTATATCTATGCCCTTATGCACTTACAGCAACAGCATCCAATATTGTTAGTAAAACTACTATTCTCCCTATAATTCATAATTCACAATTATATCCACCCAACTTTTCCAGAATATTATATTAAACTTAAGTTAGCAGCACCACTCCGGTTTTGGTTTTTATAATTTCTCAATCTTCCCACGAAGGCAACCCAGAATATATTACCACCCCTCATCCCTGATTTTTCCATGAAAAAAATAAACTTACCAAAAGTTTACCAAAACCGACCAAAAATTCGAGACGAAATGCACAAAATTCGGGGTTCGCGTTCATTTTGGACCAAAATCGGGCCCAAAATTTTTGGTCCGCTAGATTACCATTTAAACGCATAAAATCAACTTCAAATGGTAATTTAATAGTATTTAATTTTGGGCCCGATTTTTGGCCCAAAAAAAGCCGATTTTCGGAAAAAGTTGTACTAAGGGCGCCCGATTTGGACCTTGTGGCACTAAGGTCCCTCCCGGCCGCCCTTATACCAAAACCTAATCGCCAGCGGATGATTAGAACAATCCGCTGGCGGATTTTGCATATCGAAAAACAGATGCACGGAGAACCCGATTTTATCTGCGAAATTTTAATCATATAACAAACGAAGGAGGGGGTCGACTTGAGGTGCGGGCTCTGCTCCCCCCTTCGAATATATCGGGCCTCCGCCCGGAAGAATGAACTCTTGCTCCCTTGCTTTTGATGAACCCATAAAAGTATATCTGTTTTTCTTCTTATCTTCTCGAAGCAATCTTACCGTTAACACACCCCTTCTCTTTTTTTTTTTTTTTTTTTTTTAATAGAAATTATAAAAAATTGTAAGTTTCAATTTTTAATAATTTCTATTTAATAAATTTGACCAAAAGATCAAGCAGATTTAATAAATCTATTAAATCTATTTTAACCCTCATCTAAAGGTAGGTGCCAAAAAAAGGAGTTTTTTTGGGACCCCCCCCCTTTCCCCCCCCCACGGTGTTTTGTTGAATAAAATTAAGATAAAATCAACTCAACCAATTTAATGCGGCCAGCTCGCATAATGCTCCCATTACAGTGGGGCAATTTAAGAGGATAGGATTCACGCATCTTAACTAAGTTAATTGCTACCATAAAAACAATTTGAATACCCTTCTGGGTGAACTGTTTTTACCTTCCCACCACCATAGCGATTATTCATAACCTAGTCCCCCCCGGCCTAGATTACACTTACAACCCTTTATCTTAGTTCCTCCTGTAAAAGCTAAGAATATTATAGTTGCACCTCTTCTCCCTATCTTTAGTAAAAAACTATGGATTCTGTATATGGAAACTTCTCCTAAATCGGCTCTTGTCGACCAGAAATGTGTTTTCTACCTCCGCCACATTGATCTGAGTCTTGAGACTACTGAAAAAAGTCTTAATGTTCCTCTGGTGATTAATTACTAATTTCCAAACCCTATCAATTTGAAATAAAATCAAATTTCGCTTTTGGAGGGCCGGTCCCCGTGCTGAAAGGAAATTTTGTAGCTATGTATATTCTATCATTCTTCGCTACAAAATAAAACTCTATGAAATTACCACTTTCTTTCACCCTTTCAGCCACTTTCGAGTTTTATTGAAACAATTAACTATGCAAATGTATAGTAGTAACACGGAAGTATAAAACCAAAAATTATCTTTAGTTAATTAAATTAACCTGACTATTAAGATATAAAAACTCTTATTAATATATTGTTTTATTGTACTGGAATTTTGTTCTAATAAAATACCAGTACAATAAAACAAAAACAATAGAATAACACTAAGCCCAACATATTAAAATTTATCTTACGAAACTTATTTCTGGCCCCAAACATTAACTCTTTTAACCCATTTTGCCAAATATAACTTCGAATTCACCCTATTTCTACATACCTAATATATTTAGACACTAAGATCAAGAACTTCCTCCTTAAAATATTTCCTCTCAACAATTTTAAAAATCATATAGAGCTAAAAAATTCTTTAACAAACACCTTCTCTTTAACTCCACTAACTAGTACCAGCAGGCCTAAGACATTAATTAATAAACAAGTTGACATAGAAAAAAAAAAGTAAAAAAACCTTCCGTGCAAAAAAGTAATTCTTAGAAAACCCCCATAAAATCTCTGTATTACTATGCTCATAAAAACACCCCCACTCGCTATTATCAATAAAGAAAAACTATAATAAAAGCTTTCTATCTTATAGTGCCTAAAAGCACACGAGCTTAAGTCCTGCAGTACCAACCTTATTATCCGAATAGAATATATTATAGTAAACCCTAAAGAAATAAATAACAAAGCCAACCCAATTACTCTGCAACTACCTCCCAAATATCTCCCTGCAACCAATTCCTTTGAATAAAATCCGGAGAAGAATGGAAACCCTATTAAAGAAAGATTTCTGAACACCAGTAAAGCCCTAGTCAAAGGAAGCTTAAACCAAATACCACCCAAAAATCGAGCATCTTGGTTACCACCTCTATAAAAAATTACACCCCCCACACACATAAATATGAGAGCTTTAAAAAAGGCATGAACTAAGAGATGAAAAAATGCCACCCTATTACATCCCACCCTAACACAGAATATTATTATCCCAACTTGCCTGAGAGTAGATAAGGCCACAACTTTTTTTATATCAGTCTCTGAAACCCCACTTCTACCTGCCAAAATTATAGTTAAGATGGACATAACTATTAAAATAGTCTTATCAAAATCATTTAAATAATCTCTGAATCGAATTAATACATAAACCCCAGCAGTTACTAAAGTAGACGAATGAACTAAAGTAGAAACTGGTGTAGGAGCAGCTATAGCCTCAGGCAACCAAGCAGAAAACGGTACTTGAGCCCTCTTTGTTATTCTTCCAACTAAAATTAACCTTCCTAATGCCCAAATTCTTCAAACACCCCCCGATATGTAATTATAACTTATAAAACTGCTCAGGATACTAATCACAAAAATAAAACATACATCACCAATACGGTTCCTAATAGCAGTAATCATTCCAGCCGATAACGAACCTCTATTTATATAATAAATCACTAAAAGAAATGACACGATTCCTAATCCATCCCACCCAACTATTAAACCTAAATAGCCAGGAAACATTACTAGAATTGCTATAGAAAAAACAAAAGTCTGTAAAATATGTCTAAACCGACCTAAAAAAACTTCATGAGACATATAGAAACCCCTAAAACAACTAACCCAACTTGAAATAAAAAAAACCCTAGCTAAAAACAAACATCTAACCCAATCAAATACTATAAGAACTCCTATTTCCCCCATAAATTTTTCCCTAATCTCCCACTCCAACACCAATCTCCCGCCATTTAATAATCCTATTTTTAATCTCAAGAATAAAAAGACTAGACAAATTATAAGATACATTCTTATAGCGCTACCCACATAAATCTTCACCCCTTACAAAATGCAACCAATTGCACTAGTCATCTATTTCCCAATCCAACGTACCCTCATTTAATTCGTGAAATAACCCCCCTACCAAGATTATTAGAAAAATGAAACCCCAAAACTTAGCAGAAATTCCTACTCTTAAATAACACCTACCTACCCTAATAACATAGGGAAATAATAAGATTATCTCCAAATCGAATACCAAAAAAAGTAAAGCAAGTAAAAAAAATCGAAGAGAAAATGGAATCCGTCTACTAGAAAGCGGATCAAACCCACACTCAAACCTAATCATCTTATCCCTTTCATAACGTCTCTTCTGACTAACAATTATGGCCAATATTATGAAAACTAACCTAAGACCAACCACAAAAAATAAAACCCCTAGAACCGAGTTCACTGGCCTCAGCCTTAATATCCCCTCAAAAAATCACACTAAGTTTTCCTATAACACTTATTCAGGCTTGACCATTACTTCGGACAGATAAGAGACAACCAACCTATAAAAAATTCCAGTTTGCAAACACATGATACAAAGCTCTACAACCCTCAACCCAAAGCTTAATACACCGCAGATGATACCCAATAGTACTGGAATACCAAAAGAAAATAAAGAATAACCAAAAGGAAATAATAGAGCAAGCACCATTGATGAGGCCATTTTCATCACAATATTCCCCACAATTACATTTAACCTAAGTCGAGCCGCCAATGTGATCGGCCGAATTAAGATCCTAGTACACTCTGAGCCAATTAAAATAAATCTCACTACAAAAAAATTTCCCTCACACACCCTTTTAATCCAAGCTAAACGCCAATTAGGGTTGAAATTAACAGCAAATGTTATAAACCAAAAAGGAATAGATAAACCACTACTAATAATAACATGAGCTGCCAAAGGGAAACTGTAGGGTAAAAACCCCATAACGCAAATACTTAATAATAAAAAAAACAATCTTACTAACAAATGAGGCGTAGCAGACCAAACCTTTGACGTTTCAGGTATCCCACCCACCAGTCTATCCACGATATATAAAACAAAAGATTCTACATCGTTTAAATCATAATAATAGATCATGAAACAACATAAATAAACTGTTAGTAATAGCCCCCCATGTCAAGGTGTAAAACACCCTAATGGACCACTTCTCCCTAAAGAGTAATCAAATACCCTAAATAAGTCACTTACCACTTCTATATATTATTAGTAAAAACCAACTTTATTTATAAACTTAACTATATGATAAGCTAATATAATTAACCAACAAGATGCTTATCTTACACCTGGATCCTTTCGTACAATAGGTGTATCCACTAAAGATAGAAACCGACCTAGCTCACGCCGGTCTTAACTCAGATCATGTAGAAATTTTAGAGACGAACAGTCTCACTTCTTTTAGCTGCTGCACCAAACAGTTATTCTAATCCAACATCGAGGTCGCAAACCTTTCCCTCAATAGGATCTTTCAAGAAAGATTACGCTGTTATCCCTGCGGTAGCTTTTGCCTATTATCTCTCAAAAAGGATCTTCGTTTTAAAAAGGGCTCATTATATAGAGCCCAGCTCTCCCCAACTACCATTCTTCTAAAAGCTTGAAAACTACTCTTAAGCGACCAGAATAATTAAGCTCGACAGGGTCTTCTCGTCTTTTAACCGTACTTAAACCTTTTCATTTAAAAGGAAACTTCATTTTTCTTTCTAGAGACAATTTACTTGCGACAAACCTTTCATACCATTCTCCAATTAAGAGACAAATTATCGCGCTACCTTAGTACAACTCTCGTTGCAGCCGTTTAATATAGCTCACTGGGCAGGCCCGACTTTCTATTTTAATAACCAAAAAGCGATGTTTTTGTTAAACAGGCACAAGTTTTATTTGTCGAGTTCCTTTAGAAAGTATTTCCTATCTATTCCCCGACCTTTATAAGAACTTAAATTCTCAAATGAAATTATTCACAACAACCTCTTTATTCAAGAGCAACTCTATTACTACTAATTCTATACTAATTAATTATTTAAATATTAACAACAACAGAAAGGTACCAAAACACACTTTTTCCTAATTACTTTATTACTAACTTTTTATAAGATAGACAATAGAAATCCTACTTATTTTTCTTTAGCCTACAACATTCCCAAGCTTATCCTAGAGAATTTAAATATTAAAAATAAACCCAAGTCAGTTCATAATTTTAACTCTATACTTTAATATATTTTCCCTTCGACCAGCTATCAACTTTTTCGCAAAACATGTCACCACTACCGTACCCTATTATTATTTTTTTCAACAAATACTTTATAGTACAGTAGCTCTAAAATTTTCGGGAGTAAAAATTCATTCTTATTCTCTATAGATCATGATACAAAAAGAACTTAAATTAAACAATTTTATTCTCCTGACACTCATTCTTTTCAAAACCCATCCAATTATTTTTCCCAATACTATTACTAAAAAGTCTCTTCATTACTATATTAAAACCACAACTCTTTTAAACGTAACCCCAATCACTTGTTACCCACCCCCAAGAAGCAGCCGCCAAAAAAGTACTCATAATGCAAACTTTAACAATTTAACCATCACACTATTACTTTTAAACAGTTTAGACAACATTGAAATAAGTTTTACCGATTTGTTATATACGTCTAAATTAGAAAATAATAAGAAATAAACATAATAACAATAGTAATAATAAGAAGTATACCCAACCTTATTATATTTAGAAGCTTTAGAACGCTTACCAGCGCTCTTATAAATGGAAACTAAAGAACGCTCATCAGCTTTCTTGCCTTTAGAAACTTTAGAACGCTTAGAATTACGACTTAAAACCCCTTTACCAGTCCCTTTAGGCCCATATAAACCATCAGGGGTTTTAGATTTAAATAAGAAATATTCATAGATAAACCAACTAAATGGGTAAACCAAAAAAAAAAAAAAATAAAAAAACCTTGCTCCTATTCCGACCCTAATAAAAGGCTCCTCTACAGGGCAAGTACCTAAAAATGTAAGCAACATGAAATTTCCCACGAAGAAAAAAAAAATTGCCTGCCTTAAAGGGTTGTGTTGAACATTTTTAAAAACAGATTTAGGGTAGATTGGTAAAAAAAATAAGACTACAATAGACCCCGCTAAGGCCGCAATACCCCCTGTTTTCCTTGGAATTCTCCGAAGAATAGAGTACGCAAAAAGAAAATACCATTCTGGCTGAATATGCAACGGCGTTTTCATAGTGTCGGCCGGACAAAAATTTACTGGGTCTAGAAAAAAATCTGGATTTAAACATACACATAAACCAAATAAAGTTAAAGCGATAGCTACACCAACTAAATCCTTTACTGAGTAGTAAGAATGGAATGGGATTATGTCCCCCTTTCTATCGACTCCCAACGGATTCCTAGTTCCTGATTCATGAATTAAGATAATATGCCCCACTGTTAATCCTGCTAATAAAAAAGGAAATCTAAAATGAAAAGTGAAAAATCGCTTTAGGGTTGGATCCCCTACGCAAATTCCTCCTCACACCCACTGAACTAATGACTCCCCAACATACGGAATAGCTGTTAGTAAGTTAGTAATTACTGTGGCACCTCAGAAAGATATTTGACCTCAAGGAAGAACATAACCAGTAAAAGCAATAGCTATAAGCACACATAATATAATAACCCCCATTAATCAAGCACCACGGCCAAAAAATGATAGGTAATAAACCCCACGGCCTATGTGTAAATATACTATAATGAAGAATATTGACGCCCCATTTGCATGGCATGCCCGCAAAAGCCAGCCTTCATTTACATCCCGTATAATGTGAACAACAGAATTAAACGCCTCTTCAGCGCTTGCTGTATAGTGCATTGTTAAAAGAACTCCAGTAATGAGTTGAATTACAAGACACAAACCTAATAACGAACCAAAATTCCACATTTTACTAAGGTTGGGGGGAGCAGGAAGATCATATAACACATGTCTCACTTGGGCAACCCCTTTTGTGTTTTTTCGAACAATAAATTTTATTCAAGCTAGTTTTAAAAACATCTCTAGCACCCAAAACTAATATTTTTCTTAAACTATACCTTGTTAATAAACTATACTATTCTCGACACTGTATCTTCTCATCCCTGTCACGGGTCGTTAGATTCAATATCTTCTCTAAATCTAAATTTAAAACTCACCTGTCTAAAGAATATTTGCTCTAGTGACTCTAAGTAATTTTTTTTATCTAACACTACCGCAGTAATAGGTATCTCTCTATGCCCAGTTCCACATAACTCATAACAAAACCCATAATAAAATCCAGGTACTTTGGGAACGACACTACCAGAATTAATTCGGCCAGGAATAGCATCAATCTTAATTCCCAACTCCGGAACGCCCCACCTATGTATAACATCAACTGTCGAGACTAATACCTCAGTTTTTACACCACAACACAAAAAACATGGATTAGTCACCTGCCCACGACGAAAACCACCAAAAAAACTTTTTCTCTCATCTGTTAGATCTCCCTCTTCTACTATATAAGAATCATAGCGCAATCTCTTTCCATTTAGATCTAAAAGGCTATGCAAGACATTAGATAAGTAATCAGTAGATATTTTGTATTGGTCCGTAAAACTCTTATTATTCTTATTAATAGCTTCTTGAAAAAGAGTAGCCTGCATTACAACTTTGTCTAAACTCTCATCCGACCCTATACCAAAAACCTCAACCCAGCGCGACGCACATCTTTCAGTAGCCGGCCCAGTGACACAACTTCTGTTCTTATATGCATACGTTAACCTCTCTAAAAGGGTTTGCTTCTCTTTCTTAATCATATCCTCAAGTCAAGATAAAACTTTAAACCTAACAAATTCACAACCATATTTTATTCTCAATTCTCTGATTATCTCGTCAATATCTTTAGACTTGACATCTCGATATTTCTCAATAAAACTAGGACACTCCTTACACGCCCTTTCAGCTAACTGCTCAAAGGTTGATACTTCCTCATTTCGTCCCAACTCATAGGTATATTCCCAATATCACTGATGTCCAATTGCCCTGAAAGAGTAAACCGGCTCACCACCTAAATTTATATGATATAAATTTACAAGAGAGACAAAACCAATTCCAAACAAAAAAAAGGCAGGCCTAACAGTTCAAAAAATTTCTAATCACTCATCCTTTTTCTTGGAAAGATTAAGCTGACCCTTCATAAATAAGAAAGAAAACAAAGCCATTGAAGTAAATCACGCTACTACAATTAATACAAATACAACTACAACTATAACTAAATCATGGTAAGAAAAAAGCCGCCCGGCATTAAGGGTGACTGGATCTGGAAAACCAAACTGATTTCAACCTATCACCTTAGAATTTTTAATTAGCTAAACTAACCACTCTTATAAATAAGTGTCGGAGAAAATTCCCATAATTTGCCTCATCAAGACAACCCAATTTTTCTGGCACAACACCTTAAAAGCTTAAAAACCTAAAAGAATGAATCTTTTTCTTGCCAGAAGTACGTCTAGAATTAACCAATAAAGCAAGACCTATAACAGACCCTCTTACATCTAAACATAAAACTATAATGCAGGTATAAGCTAACACAGACCTCATGCTTAGTAAACCTACATATAAACATAACAAAAATAGAGTTAATATTAAGAACTCAAAAAGCAAAAGAACATTAAGGAAAAATTTTTCCTGCCATATAAGACTTAAAACAGAAAAAAAACAAACACCTATCAACACTAAAGTCTTAAACATAAAAATAGTAAAAAACCCCCCGCTACATTAACTAGTAACCTGAAAGAGTTGATACGATTTAAAGGTTGTAAATTTGATTTATTAAACAAAAACAAGGTTTTTCCTCATCTTACTACCAAAGCTAAGACAACACTTAAATAAAAGAATAAGCTAACACACGAAGAAAAAATACAAATTCCCCTTCCTAAAGGTATTAAATTTCAACACCCCAATAATAATGAAATTTTTATAGCAGAGCCTATAAATGGTGGTAGTCCAGCACTGGAAAAAAAATATAAAGAAACCCACCATAATTTTCTTATTCCAAAATAATCCTTGTCTTTAATTAAATCTTGAAAACAGTAAACCCCCAACCTTCACAAACTTAATATAAGAAATCCCCTAATTACTATATAAACCACAACGTATACCCATAAGTAAAAATCACTACAGCAACATAATAACATTATAGGTCCTAAATTCTGAATGGAAGAGAATCCTAGGAGAACCCGATAGTTTAAAACCCCTAAACCCCCTAAACACCCCACTAAAGAGGTAAGACAACATAAAAACTCCGCTCGACTCACATCTTTATAAAGAAATAAATAATTTCTAAAAATCCAAAGAGGGATAAGTTTTTGAAGTAATAATACTCTAGCACAACCAGCTCAAGAGAGCTTTCTAACCACAGGACTAACCCAAAAATGGAATGGAAAGATACCCAACTTTATTATCAAGCCAATAAAAATAAAAACTTGCCTAAATATAATTTCAACTATGTTAATAGATAATAAAAAACCTATACCACAAACACAAGACCCCAAAACCTGAATAATAAAATACTTTATTACTCTTTCCGCTTCCTCTACCCTAGATCCTCTAGCAAAACAAATAACAGATAAAAATCTAAGCTCTAAACCTAACCAAACCCCTAATAAATTAAGGCTGATAAACCTAATGATTACTCCAATTATACTAAAAGATAGACTACAAATTCTTGCTATTCTTCCTACTAACCCGAACATTTAAAAAATTCTATTTTATATAAATAACAAATTAAAATCCACAAAAAGTCCTATAAATAATCTTAATAAGCAAATTCTTAATGGTAATAAAACCTTCCAACATAAGCTCATCAACAGGTCATAACGAAAACGTGGCAATACTCCTCGCACCCAAACTATAAAATATCTGAAAAAGATTATATATATCCTAAAAAGGAACCTCCCCAAAAAATAATTATCTATTAAAAAGGAGAAAAAAAGAATCCCAGTAACTATCCTTATGAAAGTTATATTCCTATATTCTGCTAAAGCTAAAATAGCAAATCCTACACCACCAAACTCTACTATATACCCTGCTACTAATTCAGATTCCCCCTCTACAAAATCAAATGGTGCCCGATTTGTTTCCGCCAAAATACAAATAATTCATAGTAGTAAAACCTCCTGACCCAAGAAAATACTGAGGAATCTCATCCTTCGACATTCCCTTAATCTAAACGACCCAACCAACAATAGGGGACAAAATAGACAGGTTCTTAAAAAAACTTCATAAGAAATGCTTTGAGCAATAGCCCGTATAGCACCTAAAAAGCCATAGCGAGAATCACAAGATCAACCTACCATGAAAACCCCATAAACTCTAAAAGAAGAAATACACAAAAATAACAAAAACCCTAGTCTTAAGTATAGTGGCCTGTATCTCCTAGGGAATAGAACCCATAAAGCGTAAGCGCAAATAAAACAAACTAAGGGCCCTAAAATGTATAAAGGCTTAATAGCTGAAAAAGGAAAAATTATTTCTTTAGTAAACAATTTAACCCCATCAGCCACTGGTTGAACTAAGCCTTTAAAGCCAACTTTATTAGGCCCTTGACGTAATTGAAGTATACCTAACCCCTTTCGCTCAGTTACAATATAAAAAGCTACCCTAACTAATATTAGTATACTAACTACTATTATTCTAATTATTAAAGGGAATTTATCCATAACTGAAACCTAAATTCAGCACATTTATCTGACACTTTAACCACTAATATCCCAGCACTGATAACTATAACTAAAACCTACAAATTTTCATTATTAACGCTTTGAAAACCTTTGTAACCGACGCCACTTCTTCCACAAAGAAAATTCCATCCCATAAGGATTTTGAGCTGAGTTATGTATAGGACGAGGAAAACCTTTAGCCGCCCACTCTACCTCAGTCGGGCCTGTTATAGGGAAAATTAAACACCGCTTCCTAAGTATTCTCTCTCATATAATAAATAAAAACAAAAGTAACCTAACTAATGAAGCAATAGACCCCCACCTTGAAATTATATTAAGGCCATGCATTCTATCCGGGTAATCCTGATATCGTCGAGGTATTCCGCCTATCCCTAAGAAATGTTGAGGAAAAAATGTCCTATTCACACCAACGAATATTCTAAAAAACTGTCTTTTTCTTCAAATAGGGTTTATTCCTACACCTGTAAATAACGGAAATCAATAGTGAAAACCTGCAAATATAGCAAAAATGGCCCCCATTCTGAGAACATAATGAAAATGTGCTACTACATAATAAGTATCATGTAAAACAATATCTAAGGATGCTCTCGCTAAAACAATTCCAGTAAGCCCCCCCAAAGTAAATAAAAATAAAAATCCACCTGCCCAATATATTATAGGTCAATCTTTAACAACTCCCCCTCTTATAGTAGCAATTCAACTGAAAACTTTTACACCAGTTGGAATAGCAATAATAAAAGTTACCGTTCTAAAATATGCCCGACTATCAACATTCATTCCAATAGTAAATATATGGTGCCCCCACACAATAAACCCCAAAATTCCAATTGATATCACCGCATGAATTATAGGCACTTTACCAAATAACTCCAATTTGGAAGTCCCAACCTTGATTACATGAGAAATTATCCCAAAAGCCGGAAGAATTAAAATATATACTTCAGGATGACCAAAAAACCAAAATAAATGAACAAACAATACAGGATCTCCCAATCCTATAGGATCAAAAAACCTAGTATTAAAATTTCGATCCGTTAAAAGTATTGTTAACGCACCAGCTAACACAGGTATAGCTAAAATCAATAAGAATGATGTAACCGCAATACATCACACAAACATTCTAGTTCGGAGAAGATTTATTACTCCAGTACGCATTGTAAGGCTAGTGGTTAAAAAATTAATAGAAGCTATAATAGAAGACGCTCCCCCCACATGAAGAGATAAAATTACATAATCTATTGCACAGCCTGGATGTCCCAAACCCCTAGACAAAGGGGGATAAATAGTTCATCCAGTACCCGCACCATTATCAACATATGTTGAACCTAATAACAACATTATTGATACTGGTAAGAACCAGAATCTAGCATTATTTATACGAGGAAATGATATATCTGGAATTACTAATATCAAAGGTACCAACCAATTACCAAAACCACCAATTATTATAGGTATTACTAAAAAAAAAATCATAACTAAACCATGAGCAGTTACTACTAAATTATAAAGATGCCCATCTATTAAAACTTTTCCAGGTATTGACAGCTCTATACGGATGATTACACTAAACCCAGTTCCCATTAGGCCTGCCCAAAAAGAAAAGATAAAATATAGTGTGCCAATATCCTTATGGTTAGTCCTAAACAATCATCGCTCAAATCACCTTGAACGTCTCTTAAACCTTGATTTAAAAATGTTCATTTTCTCTATAGTTCCTCTTACAGTGTTTATTACGCTAACTACTCTTATAGTATTTATTACTAATACTTAACTAGTCTAACAAATTAAATATATTTAACACCAGTTTCTACTAGCATTACTATGTTACGACTTACCTCAATTTATTTATTCGAGGGTGCCGGGCGATTTGTACGCATTCCATAACTTTATTCAAATTTCTTCCGTAAAAAATTTTACTAACAAGTACATCTTCAACATGAGTATAAATACAAGTGTCCGCACAATTTTTAATAATGTAACTCAGCTAAACCCTTTAGAACCTACACGTTTACCTGAATTACTATAGAACTAAGCCTTATAAACTCATTGACTGATTTACTTAGTTTATATTATTACGTTAAAGTTCATCAACCCCCTAAAGCTTTCCTCAACGGCGGTATGTAAAGAATACTAAAGGTAAAATATTCGAGGCTCATCGATTTAATCGCCAAGTTCCCCTAACCAGATTTGGAACACCGCCAACCTCTTTGGTTTTTAAGCGCTTTGCTCGTAGTACCCACACACCTAAAGAGAGCATTAATACTGGGGTACAAATCCCGGTCTCTATCAACAGCCTTATGAGGTTTAATCTTCAAAACTATCTTACTTTTACCACTCACTCAGTCAACCAAAAACCTCTCGGTTAACTATTTAACACCAGCTACATTTTACCGTTTCTAATCTAGATAAAACTTTTTTTTCACTATTACTTATATATGAAACTCATTGATTGGGGACAAAAAGACTGACCGCGAATGCTGGCACTTTATTTATCCGCCCTCTTTCCCTATTACTTATTCTATATTTCTATATTAAATCAATGCTCCGCACTGGTGTAGAGTACTATTAATACGCCCATTATAGATAAATCTAAAAGGCGAAAAAACTGCATAAACTTATTTAAAGCTCCGCAAGAAAAGCACCTTATTAAATTAAATATAAGTAGTATTTCTAAAAACACTATTTTCTTACCATTAATAATAGCAGACCTCTCAGTTTTCTCTAAAATACCATGTGCAATCAATGGGATAACCAACGTAGTATTATGGGAAGTACAACCAGACTCACTTCAAGTTTTATTCAACAGAATAAATTAATTGGCTAAGAAAAGATAAGGTCATAGGTAAACCCTAACAAATAACCCAATCCAAACTACGTCAACAAAATGTCAATAAAGAATAGCACAATCCAATCCAACATAAGAACGTCGATAAACAAAATTATTATAATAAATACGAACCCAACATACCCTTAAAGCACAAACACCCAAAATTACATGCATCCCATGGAACCCTGTAAGAATATAAAAACATCCCCCATAAGTTCTATCTCTAAAGGTAACGCTAGACCACGTATATTCTAAAAACTGAAAATATATAAATACCGCCCCTAAACCAATGGACAATCCTATAGCTAGAAGACCCTTAGTACGTAATTTTGACAATTCAATTGATGAAAAAAAATTTACATCTTTAACAGAGGAAACCCTATTCCCAGTAACCACCCTCGATATGGGCCTCCCTTGCCTAAACTTACTTATAGCTACTACACAACGCTGACACAAAGTAACGCAAACCCCCGATCTTAATAGTAATACAGTATTAAGTGCAGGAATCTTTCAAGGATACATTACCACAACCCCCTCAGGAGGCCATCTACCCAAAAGAACCTGCCTATTTTCTCCCACACCAAAATAAAACCACCTAGAAAAGAAAGACGCGAAGAAAAACACTTCTGATGTAACAAATATAGCAAAACCTCAACGCAAATTTCGCTTTACACGAGAGGTATAATAACCTTTATAATTACCCTCAAAAAGCATATCCCCCCATCAACCAAACAGAGAACCTCTTAAAAATACTCAAGAGAAAACCGCTACTACTAAAGTAACGAATACTATTTCCCTATGAATAGCATTAATAAACCTAGACACCACCCCTAATAAACCTATAGAAACATAAATAGGTCAAGGGCTCCACTTCAAAAGCTTAAATCCTGTTCGAGCCATTAAAGAAAGAGACAGAGTTGAACTGCCTATGAGATAGATTAGAAATCCACCCATGACCCACCTTTCTCTAGAACTAGGACACAAGCCAATTTTAGAATGCAAATCTAACCTTTTTTTTAAAGTACTAATTCAAAGTCCCTAGTACCATCTTTCTTTAAACTTGCAATTTAATATTTTATATAAACTAAAAGACTTAGGACTGAAGACTAAGCTAACTAAAGTTTACAAGACTTTCATTATATTATTAACTACCAACCCCTTTAAGCCTGGCTACCATATGCCTCTATTTGATTAACAATCAAAAATTCTATATAAACTAAAGCTTAAAAGGCTACAAAGTAAAAGGCAAATTGAATTACCTCTTTAGAGACCAAAACTCCACGTGCACTTAACACTATTTTACTCTTAAAATTTTTAATGTAGTGATCACCACCCTTGAACCTTCTGTTTGGAAGACAGATATACTTATTATACTACCACTACATGTAGAGAGAGGACAAGAACTCCCCATCTTTAAAGTTTAAATTTAACGCATATTTCTGCCACCCCCACAAAATAAAGCAAACTGCTCCTTACGACCCGAAATCGCACACGCTTAATACGCCATTTATTCCGAAATGTGACACCTGTCCTCTTTAGTACTTGAAATACCATAGTCTCCCATATAACTTAACATTCCCTATTTTATAATAATTTTGTTCCAGGGAAACTACCACCACAGCTGCTTCAAAGCTATATTCTGCTTAAACTACTGAAACATGTCAATTAGGAAAGAGTCCATCTCCTCTTTGGTGTAAACAAAACGCACTATGTATATACTATTTCCTAACGCTTCCAGCAACTACTGCATCTAAAGATTAAAAATCTCTCGCTTTATTTAAGCTATAAAAACACAAGCTACTTAATTAGGGCGCCCTCATGTTTTCTGGCCACACCCACACAAAACACTATAACTAAGAATAGTAAGAACCCAAAGATTCTCATCCCTATAGCCCAGTCAGTAGATGCATAAATAGCTCTCTCAAAGAAACCGGCCCTCACTCCTACCTCAACAAATCTCTGTATAGTTACAATTAAAAAAGCTAAAAAAACCCTCAGAATGGAAAGCCTAAACCCTATATATTTTCCCCCCAATCTCTTATATAAATTTTCCTGTTTATATTCTATCTCGTCTAACTCCTCCTTATCTAATTGTAAAGGAACCAAAGCAACCCTATAGGCAAACACCACCAGAACACCACTTACAATACATATAAATACTATAAAACCATAAATTCCTCTATATAAACTTAAGATACCTCTAACTCCGACCACCACTAACAGCAACCCAAACCCAAAAAATATTGGATGATCGTACCGACTCATAATATTTATCGAACTTAAACAACACAACACCAAAAAAAACTCCAAAATAATGGGAGAGAATTTTAATCTATAGTCAGGGTATGAACCTAATAACTTTCTTAGTTTACTCCCACCACCTTTATTATTAAGATAGGAACTTTTTAAGCATCTTGAGAATGACAACCTCATATTTTTTTAAACTACCCCATCAAACTACTCGTAAAAGAAGAGAATATCTTATATTTTGAACATGAGCCAAATAACTTTATTAGTTTACCTTTACGTACCCTTGAAAAGGGGAATAACACCATAACCAAGGTTACAACTTGACACCTCAACAGACGCCTTTTCACAACCATACCTATTTTGATATAAATTGTAGGGCTTTAGGTGAGTCGAACACCTTAAAGTTAGGTTCAAGCTAACCACTATCCAATAAAAAGCCCCTTAGATATTTAATCATCTTCAGTGTGAAAAACTAATGTGTTTATTTACACCATAAGAAAATTAATCAACTTTCATTTTATCTTTTCTTCCACAAAGAAACATTTTTACTTTAAACTAGATTAACAGACACTTAGAGAAAGAATATATCAATAAAGAAGCCTCCTGCTAATAAAAAAAATATTACGAAAATACTAGAATATACATAACGTGAACTTAACCTAACATATCTATCTACGTTCGCGCTGGGAGAACCATGATTTACCAGTCTATAAAGAACTAAACAATAACACCCACCAATAAAACACATTATACCTCCCAGCACCCCAAAACTAATATTTCCCCATAGTAGGCTTCCCACACAAAAAATTTCCCTATAGAAATTTAAAGACGGTGGAACCCCTATATTAAGTACGCAAAACAAGAATCACAAACCAGAAAATAAAGGGAATACACGTAACACCCCCTTAGTTAATAAAACATTTCGAGATCCACAAATATCATAACAACTAGCTGCCAAGGAAAATAAAATAGGTGAGCATAGACCATGTGCAAACAACATACAAACACATGCCATCTTTCCCACCCCATAAAATGTTATTAGACCACCTAACCTTATAGCTATATGACCAATAGAAGAATAGGCAATAAGGGACTTCAAGTCCCTTTGGCATAAACAAATTACACCACTTAGCACACCACCCCACATCCTTACTACTAAAACTAACTGAGTATACTTACTAAAACAAATATCAGCGAACCAAATAAACCGCACTATCCCATAACCACCAAACTTTAATAAAATTCCCGATAGAAGCATAGACCCCCTAAGAGGAGCCTCCACATGAGCTTTAGGTAGTCAACCATGTACCCCATAGACAGGTAACTTAACAATAAACCCTAACGATATAACCAACCATGGCCACTCTAAATTACCACCGCTTAATCCCCTCACTATTCTTACCAAAAGCATATTATCAGAACCTACGTAATCTCAAAATCATACTAAACCTATTAACAAAGGTAGAGAAGAACTCACCGTATAAATAATTATATAGCTGGCTGCCTGCAAACGCTCCGGACGATAACCCCATTTTAAAATAAGAAAAAACGTAGGAATAAGAGAAAACTCAAAAAAAAAATAAAAATCTATTCATCTACATGACTGAAAAAAAAGCAACCTTCCACCACACACTAATCCCACCATCTCCACAATATTAAATCCGCCCACCAACCTCAACTCTCTTACCTTTACATCCTTGCATCTTCTCACCACCCTGATTATCGTCACTAACACACATAAAATGACCATCAATAAACTTATCTCATCAACACCCACTCACTCCCTACTTAGGCAGTATTGATACGATGGCAAACCTAAAAATCCTACCAAAACCCCAATCCTACACACTAAAATTACTCAACCCACATTCTCAAAACCAAAACCTCAAATAATAAATGCCCTTATAACTACTAATACAAGATTAATTATATATTAAAACCTATAAGACCGCTTTGCGCTTCACCATAACCTACAGAAAACTAAACAATAAACACACCACAATGCCGTAAAGACCAAAAAGCAAAAAATAGGAGCAAACTGTGCCATG